AGTGAAGAAAGGAATTCCTATTACTCCTATGAACAAAGTAAATAAACCTAATACAAGCATAGGAAATAACATAGTATTGTCTGACTCATGGGGATCCAAAAAACTTTTCTTAGTCCCGAAATCGGGAATAGTATAGAAAGACACTGTCATACTGCTTGCATTACTATTAAGTGTATTTTTTTTTTTTAGAAAAAAAATATTTTTCTCATTTTTCTTTGTTAATAAAGGTAATAAGGAAAAATTGGGTTTAATTTTCTCTTGTCCCTCTCTACCCCATAAGGATGTTGAATAAACCGAGCTTTTTTTTTTGACACTATAAGTTTGAAAATAAAAATTTAAATGGCCCTCAAACGTAAGTAAATATATACGAAACATATAAAACGCAGTTAATCCCGCGGTAGAACAAGCAATTATTGCAAAAAACGGTGAATACAACCAAGTATCATTAAGAATTTCATCTTTGGACCAAAAACAGCCAAGAGGCGGAATACCACAAAGAGAAAGTGTCCCCACTAAAAATAATGTTCTTGTAATCGGTACCTGTTTTTTTAAACCTCCCATAAGACCCAAATTCTGGCTTTTATCTGGAGAATAACCAACAATAGTTTCCATTGAATGAATAATGGATCCGGAGCCTAAAAACAATAATGCTTTGGAATAAGCATGAGTGATCAAATGAAACAAAGCCGCTTGATAAGAACCCATACCGAGAGCCAACATCATATAGCCCAATTGAGACATTGTGGAATAAGCTAAACCCCTCTTAATATCTTTTTGAGCAAAACCTAAAGTGGCCCCTAAAAGTAATGTTATTATACCTATCAACGCTATTAGATTCATTATGTAAGGTAAAACTATTAAAAGCGGTAGAAGGCGGGCGACAAGAAAAATACCAGCTGCTACCATAGTAGCAGCATGTATAAGAGCTGAAATAGGGGTAGGCCCCTCCATGGCATCGGGTAACCATACATGAAGGGGAAATTGAGCAGATTTCGCAATCGCACCCGCAAATAATAGAAAGGCGCACAAAGTAGAAAAGAAAAGATTAACTTCATTCTTATAAACCACTTTTTTGAATATTTCAAATAAATCTCGAAATTCTAAACTGCCCGTTATCCAATAAAAGCCTAAAATTGCTAATAATAAACAAAAATCTCCAACGCGATTAGTCACAAATGCTTTTTGACAAGCATTCGCTGCAATAGGCCGGGTGAACCAAAACCCTATTAATAGATAAGAACACAGTCCAACGAATTCCCAAAAAAAATAAATTTGTATCATATTACAACTAGTAACTAATCCTAACATTGACGTATTGAAAAGATTCATATAAGCAAAAAACCTCAAATATCCCTGATCATGAGACATATAATAATCACTATAAATAAGAACTAGAATTCCGACAGTAGTTATTAATATTAACATAATAGAAGCAAGTGGGTCAATTAAAGAACCAAATTCTAACGAAAAGTCATTATTGATAGTCCAAGACCATATAGATAGATAGATAGTAGGTTTATTCACTTGTTGAATAGCCAGATAAGTTGAAAAAATCATAACTATACTTAAGAATAAAATACTTGTAAAAACCCACATACGGCGAAGAGCTTTTGTTGCCATGGGGAAAAGTAAAAGTCCAGCTCCCATTAATATAGGAACTGGAAGGGGAATAAAAGGTATAATCCATGAATATTGATATGTATATTGCATAAAAAAATTTTTTATATCTTAATCTAATTGTTTATGATTTACCGGCTCTTATTTTTTTTTTAATGAAAGGGTTCGGTTAATAAAAAAAAAAATAGAGAATTTAATAGTCCTAATTATTTGTACGTATTATTACACTAATTTATATATCTATTATCTATAGCACAAGGATAAAAAATTACACCAAAAAAATAAAGAAGTGTTTGACCTGAATTAGAAAAAACTCTAATTTTTATCAAAAACGTTATTTTTTGTTGGCTTATTGAGAATCATTAACCAATAGATTTTTGGAAGGTAATTTTTTGTGTAAGAAAGTAAGAAAAGACATCTTTTTTTTGAGTAAAGGCTGGGATCTTCAAACCATAATATCCAATCCTAACACTTGGCGCTCCCTCCCTAAAATTAAAAGGAGGAATTAACAACATAGCTTTTATAAACTTTATAGATTAAGTACAGGTCTTTTATACATTTTCAAATTTAATGTACTCTTTGTGGGGCCCCGGCCTATTAAATTTGAAATCAATAAGGTATGGGGGTTTAAACTTTTGATGAGTTTATCACCCATATAAATAGAAGTAGGACAACAAATATAAATTTTAGAGAGATATAAAGAAGGGTGCGCAGTCTTTTTTTTACTATATTGGGATATACAGGCTAGAAAATAAATAGATAACCAGATAAGAAAAAGTAAAAAACAATTGGTTTTTTTGAACAATAGATAATAGATGTCTTTGACATTCAACTATACCAATAAAAAAGGGATTTTTAATGGCAGTTCCAAAAAAACGGACTTCGATCTCAAAAAAACGTATTCGTAAAAATTTTTGGAAAAATAAAGGATATTGGGCAGCATTCAAAGCTTTTTCATTAGGTAAATCTCTTTCTACAAGGAATTTCAAAAGTTTTTTTTATGCAACAAAAAAATAATAAAAGATTCTAAAAACCTGAGTTGCTTTGATTCGAAAAGGAGTAAGTCTATTTTGTTTTTAATTAATTATAAGTTATTTATAAATTTTATTTGTTTCATAGAACTAATAAGAAAAATCCATATTTTATAATGTTTTGACCCGATCAATAACAATGATTAATTAGGTTTGGTTTTCTAATTAAAAAATTCTTGTTTCTTTGAATTTGAAATAAGGACTAAACAGAAGATTTAACCTTTTTTTGAATATGTTTTATCGTTTTTATGATGGGGAAAATAAGAATCCCCATCGATATTAAAAAAAGGAAAGACTTTCCCTTTTTTTAAGTGATTATAGGACGAATACGCTAATTTTAGATGCTATGTTTGCACTCAAAGATCCATCAATAAACATATATTGCATTGAATTGACTACATCGCTCTCGACAATTGAATAAAAAGGGGGTTATTATGATTTCGAACAAGCCGCTATGGTGAAATCGGTAGACACGCTGCTCTTAGGAAGCAGTGCTAAAGCATCTCGGTTCGAGTCCGAGTGGCGGCATGTCATCTTCTAAATAAGTCCTATACTAAGTTCAACTACCGAATTCAATTCAATTATCCTATAATTGAAATTGAATTGAAATCCCCTCTTTATTTTTATTTTAAATTTGTTATGATATTTTCAACTTTAGAGCATATATTTACACATATTTCCTTTTCAGTCGTTTCAATTGTAATTACAATGCATTTGCTAACCTTATTAGTAGATGAAATCTTAAGACTATCTGATTCGTCAGAAAAGGGGATGATAACTACTTTTTCCTGTCTAACGGGATTATTAGTGACTCGTTGGATTTATTTGGAACATTTACCATTAAGTAATTTATATGAATCATTAATTTTTCTTTCATGGAGTTTCTCCAGTATTCATATGGTTCCATATTTCAAAAAATCAAAAACTTTTTTTAATTTAAACGCAATAACCGCGCCAAGTGCCATTTTTACCCAAGGTTTTGCTACTTCAGGCCTTTTAACTGAAATGAGCCAATCCGAAATATTAGTACCCGCTCTTCAATCCTATTGGTTAATAATGCACGTAAGTATGATGGTATTGGGCTATGCAGCTCTTTTATGCGGATCCTTATTATCAATAGCTCTTCTAGTTATTACATTTAAAAATTTAATGGTAAGTTTTAGTAAAAGCGAAAATTTTGTAAACTATCCAATTTCGCCGGGCAAAATTCAATACATAATAGATAAAAAGAGCCGGTTAAACCGTTTACTAAAAACTTATTTTATTTTTTCTAGGAATTATTACAGGTTTTACTTGATTGAACAATTTGATTTTTGGAGTTATCGTATTATTAGTCTAGGGTTTCTTTTTTTAACGATAGGTATTCTTTCGGGAGCTGTATGGGCTAATGAAGCATGGGGGGCGTATTGGAATTGGGATCCAAAGGAGACTTGGTCTTTTATTACTTGGACCATATTTGCAATTTATTTACATATTCGAATAACTAAAAGTTTTAAAACTGAAAATTCTGCAATTGTCGCCGCAATGGGCTTTCTTATAATTTGGATATGCTATTTTGGGGTCAATTTATTAGGAATAGGATTACATAATTATGGTTCATTTACATCTAATTAAATTGAAGAAAGTACTTAAAAAATACAAAATAAACATACGAAAGTTTAAGTGTATACAAAAAAATCTCATGTAATCAAGCGAGAACCCTTACTTTTTTTTTTTCTTTTACTTAATTCAAAAGATTCTAGCTTGATTACATACATAGTTATAAAAAAAACTCCTATTTATTTTACTCAAACTTCAGAGAAGAAAAAATAATTATTTTTCATTCTGCAACAAAGAATTTTTAAAATCATAATATTTTTCTTATTTTTTAATTTACTAATGAAAATTATGGATAAAAAAAATTAGATAGAAGAACTTCTACTTTATCAACTGATAGTGAGAAAACGAAATCCGGATAAATACCAATGGATAGTACAGGTAAAAGAATAGAGATCGAAAGAAACAATTCTCGGGGCCCAGAATCAACAAAATAAGAGTTTGGGGCATTAAAAAGCTTGTATCCATAAAAAATCTGACGTAACATAGATAATGAATAAATAGGAGTTAATATTATTCCAATTGACATTACAAAAGTAATAAGGATTTTGGACATTAAAAGATATTTTTGGCTAGTAAGTATTCCAAAAAATACTATCAATTCCGCAACAAAACCGCTCATTCCCGGTAATGCAAGGGAGGCCATTGATAAGATACTGAAAGTCATAAATATTTTTGGAATTTTGATTGCCATTCCGCCCATTTCATCAAGATAAACGAGACGTATTCGATCATAACTCGTTCCTGCCAAGAAAAAAAGCGCGGCGCCAATAAATCCATGCGAAATTATTTGTAAAATGGCCCCGTTGAGTCCGGTATCGCTTATCGAAGCAAGTCCTATAATTATGAAACCCATGTGAGATACAGAGGAATAAGCTATTCTTTTTTTTAAATTCCATTGACCGGGAGATGTTGAAGCTGCATAGATTATTTGAATTGTGCCGACTAGCATCAACCAAGGAGAAAATAGAGAATGGGCGCGGGGCAATAATTCCATATTTATCCGAACTAATCCATATGCGCCCATTTTTAATAAGATTCCAGCTAGCAGCATACAAGTACTGTAATGTGCCTCTCCATGAGTGTCTGGTAACCAAGTATGTAAGGGTATAATCGGCAATTTAACAGCAAAAGCAATAAAAAATCCAATATAGAAGAGGATTTCTAGTTCTACAGGATACGAGTGATTCGCTGATGTTTCAAAATTTAATGTTGGTTCATTCGAACCAGCTAAACAAATACCTAGAATTGCCATTAATAAAAAGGCGGAACTTCCCGCAGTGTACAAAATAAATTTTGTTGCTGAATATAAACGTTTCTTTCCGCCCCACACGGATATAAGTAGATAAACTGGGATTAATTCTAATTCCCACATGATAAAAAAAAGTAAAATGTCTTGCGAAGAAAATGGTCCAATTTGACCGCTATACATTGCTAACAGAAGAAAATGAAATAATCGGGACTCGCGAGTAACCGGCCAAGCCGCTAAAGTAGCTAAAGTAGTTATAAATCCCGTTAGCAAAACGGGTCCTATAGAAATTCCATCTATTCCCAATCTCCAGGAAAAATCAAAAAAAGGGATCCATTTATAATCCTCTCTCAGTTGGATTAACGGCTCGTTCAAGTGGAAATGATACCCGAATGTATAAGTTGTTAGAAGGAGTTCTATTATACATATAGAAATAGTATACCACCTAATTAACTTATTTCCTCTATGAGGAAAAAATAAAATTAAGGAACCCGCAAATATTGGAAAAACTACAATTATCGTTAACCAAGGAAAATCATTCGTAGTAAAAATAAGATACACTTGGACCCAAAAATCGCGTGCTCAAAAAAATATATTTTTTTGAGCACGCGATTTTTTCGGTAAAGGTAAAAAATAAAATGTAGTCGTATTGAAATCGGGAACGTATCAATAAGCTAGACCCATACTTCGAGTTGTTTCATGCCACAAATAAACGCGAACACTCAAGAAATCCGTTGGACAGGCGGATTCACATCTTTTACAACCTACACAATCCTCTGTTCTTGGAGCAGAAGCAATTTGCTTAGCTTTACACCCGTCCCAAGGTATCATTTCTAATACATCTGTGGGGCAAGCTCGGACACATTGAGTACATCCTATACACGTATCATAAATTTTTACGGAATGTGACATTAGATCTATAATTTTTTTAATAAGAAATTTTCGATCTAGTATGATTTGTAAATAAATCATATATTTAGATACTAGATGAATCAATGATTTAAATTTCTCAGAATTTTTCTAATCAATCTACTTGTGGTTATGGATAAACTCTTGGAAAAGGACCAGGATACTTTGATTTCTTATATTTTCGCAAACATGCAGAATGTAGAATACACGCTAATTCAAATTTTTGAATGGTTAATACTATTTATTTAACAAATTTGATTGATTCATACGAATTGATTTTCTATTACGATAAATTGACGATACAATAGCGGGTCCAATAGCGGCTTCAGCGGCTGCAACGACTATAACAAAAATGGAGAAAATATTGCCTTTTAATTGGCGGCTATCAAAAAAATCAGAAAATGTTACTAAATTTATATTAACCGCATTAAGTATGAGTTCAAGACACATAAGAGCTCTAACCATATTTCGGCTTGTGATCAATCCATAGATGCCGATAGAAAATAAGTAGGCACTCAAAACAAGTACATGTTCCAGCATCATTGAACAACTCCTTATTAATTTAAATTCATTTGAATATAACATGAATAACAAGACAACCCCAAAAATTTACGATAATATAAAAAAAGTATGTAACAAAAAAATATATTAGAAATAAGTAAATTAAAATTTGCCTTGGATTGTTGTTAATAAAATTATCATCATTGGCGTGCTACACAAATTGCACCTATCAAACTGGCTAAAAGAATTATTGAAATGAATTCAAAGGGAAGAAAAAACTCTGTTGATAAATGAATTCCAATTTGTTGACTATTACTTATTAAATCATGTTCTATAATCTGGTTTGATCTTGTAGTCCAAATAATCCCGTACCATGAGGTATCTGTAATAGTAGTCATTAGTAAACCAAACATACTTGTACAAACCAGCAAAGTACCCCCATTCCCTACCGTATAAAGATTAAAATCTTTGAAATATTCTGAACCGTTTAGAAACATTACAGCAAAAATGATTAAAACATTTATAGCTCCGACATAAATAAGGAGTTGTGCAGCAGCTACAAAAAATGAATTTGATAGAATATATAATAGGGATATAGAAACCAGAACAAATCCCAACGAAAAGGCGGAATAAATTGGGTTGATAAGTAATACTACTCCTATACCGCCTAAGATAAGACCTAATCCCAGAAAGACTAAAAGAAAATCATGTATGGGTCCATGCAAATCCATTATATGTAGTATACGAGATAAAAAAAGAATTTCATGACCTTATTGAGACCAGACCGGAAAAATGGTTGATTTTTTCATTCATAATAAAATTATATTTGCATTAAATCCTAATCCTAGGGGGTATGAATTAAAGTGGGTACAGTTTTTGTTCAAATTTCCCGTTTTTTATGAATTGAACAGCTCGAATACGAAATAAGCCATAAAATGTCAGAAATATTAATTTTTAATCCAAATTAAGACGCGATTCTTATCAACTCTTACCGACGAATAACCAGTTAGTATTTGTAGTTATTGAGACCAAACAAAGCGTAAAAAAAAGAATTTCTTTAAATTCTTTAAACTAAAACTCAACCTTAGTAATTCCTAAATTTTCCTTAATCTAGGATTTCCCTATTTTTTATTTGAGTGGAATTCAAAATAGTTCGAATTGTATAATCGAAAATTACTACTATTGGTAAACGACCCAACGCTATTTGATTATAATTCAATTCGTGACGATCGTAAGTAGAAAGTTCATATTCCGCAGTCATTGCTAAACAGTTTGTTGGACAATACTCAACACAGTTACCACAAAATATACAGATTCCAAAATCAATACTGTAATTACGTAATCGTTTCTTACGAATATTAGTTTCCAATTTCCAATCAACGACGGGTAGATCTATAGGACATACACGAACACATACTTCACAAGCAATACATTTATCAAATTCAAAATGGATTCGACCGCGGAACCGATCCGCGGTGATTACTTTTTCATAAGGATATTGAATAGTTATGGGTAAACGATTTACGTGGGATAAGGTAATCATGAAACTTTGACCAATATACCTTGCAGCTCGTACTGTTTGTTGCCCATAATTTATGAACCCAGTTACCATAGGGAACATATTGTAAATATATAGATTATTCTTTTTTTATTTCTCTTGTTCGATCCAATTTGTGAATATAAGATATCATAGCCTTTGTAGAGTGAAAATAGTTTAGAGTGAAAATAGTTGAAAAGAAGTTGTTAATAATAGATTACCCAGAGAAATAGGTAAAAGAAATTTCCATCCAAGATTCAACAGCTGGTCCATTCTTATCCTAGGTAAAGTCCACCTTGTTGTGATAGGAATGAATAAGAACAAATAAGTTTTAGCTAATGTAATAAAGATCTCAATTGTTAATTCAAAAACACCGTATAGTTTATTTATTTCAAAAAACTCAGAAAGAAATATGTGCGGAATAGAGATAGTCCAGCCTCCTAAATAAAGAACTGTTACAAATAATGAAGAAACTAATAGGTTTAAATAAGAAGCAACATAAAATAAACCAAATTTGATACCGGAATATTCGGTTTGATAACCTGCTACTAATTCTTCTTCTGCTTCTGGTAAATCAAAAGGTAATCTTTCACATTCTGCTAGGGAAGAAATTAAAAAAATAATAAAACCAATAGGTTGACGCCACAAATTCCATCCCCAAAAACCATATTTTGATTGGGCCTCAACTATATCAACTGTACTTAAACTATTAGATAATCATAGTCGATGATACCATCACAGTTGACATCGCTATTCCAGAACCGTACATGAGATTTTCACTGCATACGGCTCCTGGAGGACCTTAAATAAATTTAAAGATCGAGTTAGTTTTCTTTTGTTTTGATATCTTTTTAAGATGCGGAAAGTAAAACAATTTTGTACGATCTCGAATTAGACCACTTGAATTCTGTTTGTTATGCTTTAAAAATTTGGGATATTTTAAAATTAATTTACCTTAAAATGCTTCTGAATTCATCTCGTCCTTTGATAATTTAAAAAATCTTTCGAAATTTCATTTGTTGAGTAATAACTTAATTCTTCTATCAAATACTCGTTATAAAGATATCCAAAACCCCCCTTTTTACAAACGAAAAAATTATACATTAATTAATAAATTCTGATATGAATTCTATCTATAGAACTATGAATCTAGAACGAATAAAAGTATAAAAAAAGAATAAAAAGCAAGTTTTTGTACTGTAATTGTATTTATTCTTTCTCTTTTTTTTGCCGTTTCTATGTCTTCTTTCTGTTTCTGCGAAAAGTTAATTTACAAAATCAAAATAAAGGATTATTTCGTTTTCAATAGTCATTGATTTAATCGACGAAGAGAAGCATACTCTGGATCGGAATTATAGGGAGTGCTGCTTAATCATTTCTACTAACTTAAAGCCCCAAATAATATTCATTGTACATTATGCGGAAATATTCTTATTTTTTTACATAATCCCTATTACAAATCCTTTGTGTATCTTGGTGTTTCTACTCATCCACTCGTTTTTGTTCAATAATGCTTTACGTTAAAGTAATTAATGTATGATAATCCATAGAAACGATAGTGAAAACTCACTATAGTGTATCTTTTTAGCCCGCTTCAAGTCAGGATGACGAGTTAGTTATCCAATCTTGGGGCAAAGTCTTTCGTTTGCTTATGTTTATTTCTATGCGTCTCTCTAACATTTATTTTATACATCAGAAATGAGACTTAATTTTTTGACAGCTAGTTTAAGCTGTTTTCTTTCACTCATATAACTCTTGGGTTTAGTTCATTCATCGGAATATTGAATAAAAAATGAAGATATTTAGTCAACTTGTTTCGTCTTTCTACTATACGAAAGTAAGAACTAGACAATTTTTTTGACTTAACGAATCGCACGTAGAGATATTGATAACACACATAAAGTTAAAGGGATTTCATAACTAATCGATTGAGCAACAGCTCGTAGACCACCTAAAAAAGAATATTTATTATTTGACCCATATCCTGACATAAGAAGTCCAATAGGAGCAATACTTGAAATGGCAATCCATAAAAAAACACCGATATTGAGATCCGATAAAACAAAGCGAGAACTAAAAGGAACTACCAAATAGCTTACTAAACTGGATATAACCACTATGGAAGGGCCGATACTGAATAAACGAGTATCCCCTCTAGACGGAAAAAGGCTTTCTTTGAAAAGAAGTTTTGCCCCATCAGCTAAAGCTTGCAAAACTCCTAAAGGCCCGGCGTATTCTGGTCCAATACGTTGTTGCAGCCCTGCGGATATTTCTCTTTCTAACCATACAATTACTAGTATACCCATTGTTATTCCCAATACAGGAGTAAAAACAGGAAAAAGTATCCAGAGAATTCCATAAGCCTGTTTTAAAAATTCCAATCTAGAAAAAGAATTGATATCTTGTACTTCTATTCTATCAATTATCATGTTAACGATCAACTTCTCCCATAATAATATCTATGCTACCTAGTATTGTCATAATATCAGCCAATTTCATTCTTTTAACTAACTGAGGAAGAATTTGCAAATTAATAAAACCTGGTGGTCGAATTTTACACCTCCAAGGAAACCCACTCTGATCCCCTATCAAAAAAATTCCCAATTCTCCCTTTGGAGCTTCAACTCTCACATAGAGTTCTTGTTTCGGCAATTCAAATGTAGGCGAAGGTTTTTTACTAATAAATCGATAGTCAAAGTCATTCCATTCCGGATTCCTTTCTATATCAAAGTATCGGATTTCTAAATTCTCATATGGACCCCCCGGAATTCCTTCTAGAGCCTGTTGAATAATTTTTATGGATTCTGTCATTTCCCCAATGCGGACTAGATATCTAGATAAGGAATCTCCTTCTTTTTGCCACTGTACTTCCCAATCAAATTCGTCGTAACACTCATAATGATCAACTTTACGGAGATCCCATTGTATTCCAGAAGCTCGCAGCATTGGTCCTGATAAACCCCAATTTATTACCTCCTCCCGTCCAATAATGCCTACCCCTTCCACTCGTTCTAAAAAAATGGGATTTCGTGTAATCAGTTTTTGATATTCTGTAACTCCTGTTAAAAAATACTCGCAAAAATCTAAACATTTATCTATCCAACCATAAGGTAAATCGGCCGCAACTCCTCCAATACGAAAAAAATTATGCATCATTCTCATACCAGTGGCAGCTTCAAATAAATCATATACTAATTCTCTTTCTCTAAAAATATAGAAAAAAGGAGTCTGCGCTCCAATATCTGCCATAAAAGGACCAAGCCATAACAAATGCGAAGCGATACGACTCAGCTCCAACATAATTGTTCGGATATAGCTGGCTCTTTTAGGTACTTGGATATTTCCGAACAACTCTGGTCCGTTTATGGTTATAGCTTCTGTGAACATAGTAGCTAAATAATCCCAACGCGTAACATAAGGCAAATATTGTATAATTGTTCGGTTTTCCGCAATTTTTTCCATTCCTCGGTGTAAATATCCTAATATTGGTTCACAATCAATAACATCTTCACCATCAAGAGTAACGATGAGTCGAAGAACACCATGCATTGATGGGTGGTGGGGTCCCATATTTACTATCATGGGGTTTTTTCTTGTAGCAGGTATATTCATAGGGTTTTACGGGATTCTTTTTTTCATGAATTATTGAAAGTTATAATAAGTTTATTAAAATTCAAGATCTACTAAATCAAATAATTTAAAAAGATCCTTCAAACTCAAATTAACGCGTTTTTGATTCGCGAATATTTAACTGATTAATTAATTGTTTATAACGTATTCTATTTTTCTTTGACAAATAAGACAGCATCCTTTGGCGTTTTCCCAAAATTTTCCGGAGGCCCCTCTGAGATAAAAAATCCTTTCTGTGCAATTCCAAATGTGAAGAAAGTTTTCGTATCCTATTAGTGAGCCCTAGTATTTGAAATGCAGCAGAACCCGTTTTTTCGTCTTTTTTTTCGTGCGAAATAACTGAGATAAATGACTTTTTTACCATAAAATTAAATCGTACCCCCACAGTCCTTTAATTACAAAAATATATATATTTTTTTTTTTTCAATAAAAAAAGTGCTTTTTTTATTTGGTATACACACTAAAATAATCTTAATTTTGTTAAAAATGACTGATTGGAAAATGGTATTCTAATAGGTAGACAAAAAGAAAGTTGTCTACACTCACAAAAGAGAAATTTTATACTAAAAAAAAAATAAAGCATATTTTTTCATCATTTTATGTCATTTAATTTGTATCATTAATTAGAATGAAATGTAAAACAAAGTTATGTGCGCATATCGTTGTATTCATATAAAAATAAAGCACGGGAAATAAAAGCAATCTATATTTTTTCAGTACGCACATCAATTCATTTTTCAAATTGTGGATACATATGTATCCTTAGGAGACCGAAACGGCTGCTATTATTAGTATCAAACCAATAACGGTTCATACAAGCAAAATCTTCTAATCGATAATTAGGCCAAATAAAAAATTTGAATTTAATCTGTGTATTTGTCTCTCTTTTTCTTTTATTCAAAGCTAGACTCTTTACTCGATTTTCAGTCCAAAACAGCGCATTTATAGGCGGAACTTTTTGATTTATCGAATCAAAACAAATTAGAATTCTGAATTCTCTACGACGTCTAGGGGATAAAATACTTTCAGGAACAAGTAACTCAAAATAAGTATTGTCTCGCTTTTCTACCATCTTTTGGGGTTTTCTAATTAAGTGATCATAATTTTTCTTATCAACATGGACTTTTTTTCGGGACCTTTGATTAATAGCGTGGTTGCTATTATAAACCACCGAAATACCGATAGTTTGTTGCATAATAAAGTGTCCCGCCCTTTTTAGACACAGACGAAGGGGTTCAATAAGTAATATTCTTTTTTTAAGTAATTTTGAAAGAATTAAATTTTTATGAATCTTTAAAATATCCAGACTAATTTCCCCCTTTTGAATAGAGGCTATAGCAATTTCTCTTGGGTTTAGTAGTCTAAGCAGGAGACAATATACGTTAATATTATTTATTATTTTTTGATTTAAAAAATTATTCCATCTCAATTGAAAAAGCAAATATCTTTTTAGTACGAAATCCAATTTAGCGCCCATATTATTCTTATATTCTCTTTTTTTTTTCCCTTTTTTTAGCTTTGATATCATATAATTTTTTTCAATATATTTTTCATAGTTTACTAGAGTTGATTCAAAATTTGGCTGGACTATGCATTCTTTTTCCCTTTGATTTTTTTTTTTTAATGAAAAAATGGATAAAAAAATATCCATTTTTTTCTTTACAGTAGTATTTTTACTAACATTTGCATTAAAATTTAAAAGGAGCAACTTGATTGGGATTGGTTTAATTTTATACGAAAAAGAGAGTACCAAAAATTCTGGAAAAAACCAAAAAGGTAAATTAAATATGGAACAATTTAGTATTTCTTCATTCATTCTCATCCAATCAAAAAGTTTTTTATTATTATTGTAGGGGACGCTCCCTTGATTTTGATAACCCGTGGGAAAAGAACTAAATTTATTTTCAATTTTATAAATTTTTTTAGTTTTATAATTATTAGTTCTAATCTTAGTATATTTATTACTGTCAGTATCAGTATCCATTTTTTTGCAGACCTGAGTCTCTATGTTCTTTATAAAACAAAAATTGAGAAATATCCAATGAAAAATTTTTCTATTCCTGTTTTTCTTTATATGGATAATATTATCTTCGGCTTTATAATTTTGGACCAAAATACCTACTAGAATATTAAAAGATTGGCGTTTACTTTCAGCATAATTATAAAAATTATATTGGTTATTATTTACTTGTAAAGATAATAAAGAAATCGAGGAATTCCTTTTATCTTCATACTTAATAAAATTATATGAAAAAAGATTGTATTTATCTTGTTTTTTAAAGTTAATTAATTTATTGTTTTTTTTTATAGAGTGGTGGTTAACTTTATTTAGATTCTCTTGTGATATGAATTGAGATAAATCCTCTTGATAATAATCTTTTAACCTATTTTTACATTGATATATCGGTCGAAAATTGCGGAGGTTCTTATGGTTTGATTCAGAATGTAATATTTCATATGTTCTAATAAAATAATTCTTTATTTCATTTTTAAGAAAAAGAGAGTTTCCGTTAGATTGAAATACAAATCTTAATCTTACCTGATATAAATTAAAAAACTTCAAAAAAGCGTTTTGTGATAATTTGTAAAATACATATGCTTGTGACAAAGAAGATAAGTCATAAAAAGACTGCAACCTCTTATTACTAATATTAGAGAGGGCCTTTGTTATAGTATAAATAAATAGAGTTATTCTTTTGTTTGTTTTATCAAATTTTTCTTGATTTGTCTCATTATTGTAAATATAGTTAGTATAGCAAATATATTTAGTAATTTTTTTTTGTTGTTTCAAAAAAAAAAGGTGTACAATTTCTTTATAAATATTTTTTATATATATAAGGATATTTCTATGTATCCTTTCAAGTAAAAAGTTTATAAAATAAGTTGTTTTACTAATTAGTCGAACATTTCGTTTTTTTAAAAGTTTAAAAAAAGTTTTTGGTGATTCGAGTCTTTTATCATAATTCTTTTTGTTCAAACTGTTATTTATATGTAGGCTTCGAAATTCTTTTTTATTGTCGTTTGAAACTTTTTGTATTTCATTTATGATTGTGCTTGTTCTAGGAACAAGCCCTTGTATTTTTTGTTTTGTCAACGCGCAAATTGTGGAATTCGTAGATTGAATATTAATGTCGGATTCCTCAATTATCTCATTATTTCGTATAAAGTTTTGTTCATTTTTGTTTTCACTCGATTTGTATATTTCTTTCAATCTAAATAATGGAATTTTTTTTATTTTTGGTAGTCTTTTTTTTTTTTTATTTATAAAAAATAGGATTCGTTCTTTTAAAATTTGTATAATTCTAAAAAAGCTCTTTTTACATTTTTTTTTTAGTTCTTTAAAAATAGGTTCAAAAAAGGAAAGTTGTTTTCGTGGAGAACCAAAAGGAAGTTCAGTTTCCATTCCCCAAACTGTTAAAAAAAAAAAATCCGTTTTTTTTTCTTTATTTTTCAGTGGATAGGTTTCTCGTTCTAGTAGCTTAGATTTGTGCCAAATTTTAAGATGAAAAGGAAATAGGATCTTTATTTGAAGACCTTCTGTTAACCAGTTTTTAGGAAATTCTTTTTCTGATAATGGAACAGCGCTATAAGTGCATTTAACATGCATTTCTTTACGCCACTCCATAAAATCCTCGGACCATTCAGGAAATTTAAAGAATAAAATACGAGTAATATTTTTAACTATTATCAATGATGGTAATATTATATATTTTCTCAGAATTGACTGGCTTAGTAACACAAGACTCCTTATTATTTGAGCAATTACATAGCTATCCCAGGCTTCGGCTATTTTTATACGTGTTTTTTCTGTTCTTTTTCTTTTTTCTTCTTTTCTTTTGTTAGCTGCTTTTTTTTTAGTACTCTCGTTTTCTTTTTTCTCTGTACAATCTATAATTTTGAATTCTTTATTTTTCCATATAAAAGTTTTTATTTTTTCTTTTATTGGTTCATAAATATTAAAAGAAAGCTCTTTTTCCATTCGATCCAAAAAAGTGGGGGAATTCATATTAGCTTCAAATGATTTACAAATAATTGTTTTACGTCTTTGTGCTCGGATTGAGCCTGTAATTAAATCTCGTCGAAAATCCGGTTGTTGTGAATAACGTATTAAAGAAATCTTGTCTATTCGATCATTATTAAGATCTTGGGGATTACTATAAGTATTGCTATCTTTTAGATCATCATTTAAAATCACTATACGTTTGCTTTTTCTTGAACGAATCGGAGGGTGCTTTCCTAAAAGGTCTGTATTTTGTTCTTCCTCTTGTTCCAAATTGTTGATTAATCTGTATGACCACCGCGGAACTTTTTTTATGATTTCGTTTAACTCAATAAAATTTTTTCGAATTTTCTTGCCGTTAGAATTCGTGTGAACGTTTTCAAATATAAATTTTTTTTTTCGCTCTGTTGAATTAATTCTTACTCGTTTATATTCAAAAAATTTTATATTTTTTTTGAAATTGGATGTTCGTTTTTTAAAAAAGTCATTAATGAAATTCACCAAAAAACTTATTTCTTTTTCTAATGATTTTTTTTTTATTCTATCAATTTTTTTTTGTTCCTGTTGAAATTCTAAGTAATTAATAATAAGAAAGACGCCAAAAAGTTTATTTATCCAACCCCTTTCTATGTAATTTTGTATGGAATTTTTATATTTGATTGAAAGCCAAAACAATTTTAGCATTTGTCCACGGGAAGCACCCTTTAAGAAAGGGTCATATACCTCAGGTAAATATATATTTTTTTTATTATTGCCATATTTGCATAATCTATGTCTGTTTTCAAGTCGATCGAGAATCAGAGAATTACTCCCTAAAATTTTATCTATATTCTTAACTATATATATAAATTTGTTGGTTTTATTTTTTATTTTTTCTTTATTATTATAACGCCAAAGATTCTCCAATTCATTAAAGGGGAGTTTCTCTTTTGTAAATATAGAAAGCTTTCGCTCTATCATTTCGAAAAAGGTGGACAAACTAGGTGGGTGCGTAAAACATATTTTATCTTTTCCAACACTTTGACACGCATGAAAAAAATATTGTGACATCTCATTTTTTAAGGTTATAGAAATTGATTTTTTTAATTTATAGGTTTTTATAGACCGAAACGGCCGATTCCATTTTTTATAGTTAAAAAGAATAGTCACAAAAGGTTTTTGAAAGCGAAAGTTGCGTAATTTTTTTTTTTCTTGAAATATTTCTAACTTCGAATTTTCTTGATTCCGATCCACATTCAGATAATAAGTTTCATAAACGGGTCTGTTTTTATATTGTGTCTCTTTCAATAGGAATTCATCTTTTGTTTTTTCCTTCCCATTCACTCGTATCTCTTCCCTTTCATCGATTTTGTACGGATCCTCCTTTTCTTCCCAAAAAAGGGAAGGAGAAGGATCTTCTTCAGTGGATCCCTCTTGTTCCTGTTTAGTCC